TGCTATGGTTCTTACATATGATTTCTTAATTTATTCAGAAGTAATTCGTCGAGATCATGCACATTTTTTATCCTATTTATTTATCAAAAATAATAAAATAAAGTGCAGTCGGTCAGATCCAACTTATTTTTGAAATACACAACTCGCACACACTCCCTTTCCAAAATAAATCAATACACCAAGTACTACGCTTAGATTTATTGGATTTGTTGCTAAAATATCGGTATTAAACCCAAAACCCCCGGCGGATGGCCAGTGGCCCAAGGAAACAAAAGAATCAGTTACATTTTTCATATACTCTCCTCTTATAGATAGGACTAACAAAGAACAGAGTTCTTTTTGTATCACTTCGCCCCCTTTTTTTGGTTGATTTCTTTTTTTTTTATGGGATTTTTTAATGGAATAGATTAAATCAATTAATTTAATTGAGAACTTTTTAATTTATAATTTTATTCTAATTAAATTAAAGTTTACAAGAAGATACTTATTGGGTTAGGTCCTGGGTATTTTGTCAATTGATAAATACCTTGTTTGTTGCGTTGCAACGCATACAAAAAAAGGTTTCCGTTACATTATACTAAGAACTAAAAACGGGAAGGAAGAAAGCGAGAGGATCTGCTAATTACTAATCCTAAAATCAGTCCTTCCCGGAGGTATTCTCTCAACGAATAAGTAATTGTTAGAGTGCAATGTTGATATAATTCGAAGAAACAAAAAGCAAGTCTAAGTCAAAAAAAATTACGTACGTACTTTTATTTCTTCTAAAATTAAATTAAACAAATGGATTCGCAAATAAAAGTGCTAATGCCACAACCAGTCCATAAATTGTTAAAGCTTCCATAAAAGCCAGACTTAGCAATAAAGTACCTCGTATTTTACCCTCTGCTTCTGGCTGTCTCGCAATACCTTCTACAGCTTGACCCGCAGCAGTACCTTGACCAACCCCAGGTCCAATAGAAGCAAGCCCTACAGCCAATCCAGCAGCAATAACAGAAGCGGCAGAAATCAGTGGATTCATGATAAGCTAAGCTCCTCGCAAAAAAAAAAGAAATGGTTAATGATACAATCAAGGAATTAATCATCAGAAATACATGGAAATCTCGCTTTTTGTTCTTATCCGTGATAGAGTTTTAGATAAATCTATATGCACATACCATTATAGTTATTACATTTCTTTATTCTAAACCCATTTATCATTCAATTCGTCATTCTTTACTCTTCCACTTCCTCTTGAGTTCAGAGTTCATCTGTTTAGTTGTTCAATCCACAATCACAGACAAAGCCCAAGGACTTTCTATTGGAATCTCCTCTAAGTGCAGTGAGCTACGAAATAAATATAAGATATAAGAACCTCACTATAACTAGTGAATTTATAATATCACATATACATTTGTTTCTTCTATAACGTAAACCGCTTATTGAAAATGATTCTAGAATCATTTTTTTGAACCATAGACGAGGGCTAGACAGACTTATCACTATTATACTGAGTTTCATTTTTATAAGATAAGCTATCTTTTTTTTTTAGTTTTACGTCGGAAAAAGATAACAATTATTATTCAAATTCAAAAATTTATAAAAAAATTATAATATAATATTAATTTAACAAAAACAAATAAAATATAAATACAATATAAATTTGTAAATAGAAGAAGTCTATAATCTAGAAATAAATTAAAACAAATCTTAGGAAGAGATCATTTAGATCTTTTCCTAAGATTTGTTTTAATTTAAATAATATGATACATCTTTGTTTCCTGCTACGATTCTATACCCTATATAATTTTTTTTATCTATTATAGTTCCTAGCCAAATCGATTATATAAAAAGGAACTCTCTATGAACTGGGATAAGGTTGAAAAAAAAATTTCAAAAGCTAGTCAATGGTGACCCTCCATGGATTCACCTATATAAGCCGCGGCTAAAGTTGCAAAAATAAGAGCTTGAATACCGCTTGTGAATAATCCAAGAAACATAACAGGTATAGGAACTACTAAAGGTACTAAAGAAACAAGAACAACAACGACTAATTCATCAGCCAATATATTTCCGAAAAGTCGAAAACTAAGTGATAAAGGTTTTGTGAAATCTTCTAGGATGTTAATTGGTAAAAGTATTGGAGTTGGTTGAATGTATTTCCCAAAATAACTCAAACCTTTTTTCGAAAGACCCGCATAGAAATATGCCACTGAGGTGAGTAAAGCTAAAGCAACAGTAGTGTTTATATCATTCGTGGGCGCAGCTAACTCCCCATGAGGTAACTCTATGATTTTCCAAGGTAAAAGAGCACCTGACCAGTTAGAAACAAAAATAAATAAGAACATAGTTCCAATAAAAGGAACCCAAGGCCCATATTCTTCTCCAATCTGAGTTTTACTCAAGTCTCGAATGAATTCAAGGAGATATTCGAAGAAATTCTGACCGTCAGCCGGAATGGTTTGTGGATTCCGAACAGCTAGGGTAACGGAACCTAATAAGATAGCAATTACGACCCAAGAAGTAATAAGTACTTGGGCATGGACTTGTAAACCTCCTATTTGCCAATATAAATGTTGGCCTACTTCTACACCCGATATATCATATAGCCCTGTGAGTGTGTTAATGGAACATGGTATAACATTCATATTGTCCTCTGACAGAAATCTAACTTAAAAAAAAAGAATTATTTTGATTTGATTCAACCATCTCTTTCTCAACTGACCCATTTTAATCATTAGTGGTCTATTTAGGATACTAAGTAATGACATAATATCCCAAGTCCGAGTACTTTCTTTTTTATTTTTTTTATGAAATCCAGGAATGGTAACCGATCCAATAAATAAAATCTAAATCTAGGGAGTTTCCCGAAGTAATTTACTTATCTTATTAATAATAATAATCAATGATTTCTTATATAGCTAGAACGACCTTCACAAATTGCAGATACTAATTTGTTAAGAATCAATCGGATTGAAGCAATAGCATCGTCGTTAGCTGGAATCGAAATATCTGCGAGATCTGGGTCACAATTTGTATCGATTAAACAAATCGTCGGAATCCCCAAAATGACACATTCTCGAAGAGCCGTATATTCTTCTTGCTGATCAACAATAATTACAATATCGGGTAACCCTGTCATATATTTGATCCCACCCAGATATGTTTGCAGGGTGGATAATTGTCTCTTCAACATTGCTGCATCCCTTTTTGGGAGACTGTTGAGTTTTCCCATCCTTTGTTCCGCTCTTAAATCCCTGAACTTTTGAAGTCTCGTTTCCGTAGTGGACCAATTCGTTAACATACCACCAAGCCATTTTTTATTAACAAAATGGCACCGAGCCTTTATTGCAGCGGATGCTACTAAATCAGCTGCTTTATTTTTGGTCCCAACGATCAAAAAGTGTTTTCCTTTACTTGCTGCATCAAAAACTAAATCACAGGCCTCTGATAAAAAACGCGCAGTTCTCGTAAGATTTGTAATATGAATACCTTTACGTTTTGCGGAGATGAAAGGTGCCATTCTAGGATTCCATTTCCTAGTCCCATGACCAAAATGAACTCCTGCTTCCATCATCTCTTCCAAATTGATGTTCCAATATCTTCTTGTCATTTTTCCCCACACTTGCTCTTTCTTAAAAAAAAAAAAGAAAGAGACAAGGTATCTAAAATAAATAATTGTTCCGATGGAACTTTATACCGAAGATTGACCGTTGATACACGATTCAAACCATTAATTCCTTTTAATTGATTATGATCTTTATTTTATCATCAAATAAGAAACTGGGACCGGATAATTAAATTATAATAAAAAAAATGAGCCCGCCTTTAGCCTTTAGGTTAGGAATCATTCAATCGTGTAAATGATTGTTCTGATGTCTAATGAAAGTTGTTTGGGATGCAAGAACTAAAAAATTCTCTATGGTGAAATAAGATATCTCTCATCTTTCCTTCAAACAAATTCTTCTTTTTGATTTCCAAATGAATGTTTTTATGCTGCCTTGAATGATGTACTAATTTTTTGAATCCAGTACCAACAGGTATAATTCCCCCCAGAACAACATTTTCTTTCAGGCCTTTCAACCAATCAATACGACCTCGTAGAGCAGCTTTTGCTAAAACTCGAGCAGTTTCTTGAAAACTAGCTTCGGATATGAAACTTTGAGTATTAAGAGATGCCCTCGTTATTCCCAATAAGATTGCTCGATAGCAGATCGCTTCATCCAAAGCACGCCCTGCTCGTTCCGCTCGCAACAATCCTATGAGTTCTCCGGGTAAAAAAACATTAGACATTCCATCTTCTGAAACCAATACTTTTGATGTTACTTGACGTACAATAATCTCTAAATGTCTATTATGGATCTGTACCCCCTGAGATCGATAAACCTTTTGGATCTTATTAACCAAAGAAATACGGCTTTGGGCGATGGTTAGCTCCGTGCTAATCAAGAATCCCCAAGGGGTTCCAAGAATTCTTGATATACGTTCATTCCAAGCTTTAACCCTCTTTTCGAGATTTATCGATATTGAATCAATCGAACGCACTTCTAACACTTGTTCTACTTTTGGAAGACCTTGCGTTATGTCACCAGATCTTGATTTTTCATATATAAAAGTAACTAAGGTATCTCCTTCATGAAGGGTTTCTCCATAATGACCGTGAACCGTCGCTCCTGGAGTAGCCAAATAAGGCTTAGCTGATCTTATTACTAAGTAGTCAACATGAACAATTAGAACTTGACCAGATTTTTTCTGTGATCCGTATTTGAATAGACATACATTTTCACAAAAAATTTGTCCAAGGCTAAGAATTGTGGATGTCTCATCACTATAATCGTGATGGAAAAAACGCCAATTTAAATCGAATGGATTAAAAATTATGTTACTGGATGGATCAGGATTATAAATCCCCCTATTTTCATCTATTAAAAAATATTTAAGTACTTGAAAAGTCTGACTAAATTTGTTAAGTAACAAATATTTTTTTAACAAAGTTTGATTATAAGTTATTAAATGACAAGATG